TTAAAAATAAGCTAAAGTAAGCTTTTGGGTTCATACCCCAAATATAAAGGAAATCCCTTTTTTTTAAAAATAAAGTGCCTGATAAAAAGGATTATTCTGATAGGATAAATAATGTAATTTTTTACCTTTATTACTTTATTAATTTTTTATATTTTACAGAATTAAACTATATCTAATAATATCAAAAATTATTGTGCATCTTACACTAAAATATATATATATAAATATATGCTACATATAACTATTAATAAAAGTTAATAATATAAATAAATTTTTTAAAAATAATTTTAAATTCAAATAATTAAATTGATAATTTTAACTTATAAATTAAATTATTTTTTATTTTTTTTAATATTAACTCCAATAAAATATTTTTTATTTTTATTTTAATTTTTAGTACTTTAATCTCCATCTCTTCTAATTCTTGAATAGGTTGTTGAATTGGATTAGAAATTAATTTAATAAGATTTATCCCCCTAATTTCTAATTCTTCTAATTTACTATCCTCAGAAGCTTCATTAAAATATTTTCTAACCCAATCTATTGCTTCAATTAATTTTTTATTTTCAATTTTATTAAAATTAATTTTATTAAAAAATTTTGAAATAAATAACCTCATTTCAATTCTAATCAATTCTTCAATAATAATAAAAATAGGATCTGCCCCATTCCATTTTTGATTCCCCAATATTATTGAAGGAATATCTTGATTAAATTGTTTTATTTTAATAACATGACAAAAAATTACCCCCATAATTTTATTATCATATTATTTAAACAAAAATTTTTTAATATTAATTATAATAATTAATACTATTATTGGAGCTATCGGAGGAATTAATCAAACTTCATTACGAAAATTAATATCATTTTCCTCTATTAATAATTTAGGTTGAATGATATCCTCAATTATAATTAGAGAAAACTTATGAATACTTTATTTTTGCATATATTCATTTTTTATTAGTATTATATGTTTTTTATTTTATATTTTAAACATTTATTTTATTAACCAATTATTCATATTTAATATTAATTTTTTATTAAAATTTATAATTTTAATTAATTTTCTCTCATTAGGAGGTTTACCTCCTTTTTTAGGATTTTTTCCTAAATGAACTATTATTAATTTTATAATTTTAAATAAATTATACTTTATTTCTTTTATTTTTATTATAATAAGATTAATTACTTTATTTTATTATATACGAATTATTTATTCTTGTATTTTATTTAATTATTTAAAATTAAAATGACTTAAAATTCAAATTAAAAACAACTATTTTATATTAATTTTATTTATTAGTTTAATTTCATCTATAGGAATAATTCTTAGAACTTTATTTTTTCTTTAAAGGTTTTAAGTTAATTAAACTAATAGTCTTCAAAATTATTTATAAAGAAAAATTTCTTTAAGCCTTAATATTTTTAAAGTCTTTTTCTTAATTTCTTAATTTTTAATTTATTACTATTATTATTTTTTATTATTTTTATTATTTTAATTTTTAAATTTAATTTAAAATATTCAAATTTAAATATATTTTTAAAATAATTAATTATTATTATTATTTTAACAAGACTTAGTAATTTTAATTACTCCTTAAAATTTGCAATTTTAAATCATTTATTGAATATAAGACTAATTCAATATAAATTTAATAACTTAAAACAATTTAATTTAATTTTAAATTAAAAATTTTAATAAAAGAGATTTTATTTCTCGTTAATAAATTTACAATTTATCGCTTATAACTCAGCCATTTTATTATTTTACCATTATATGCGAAAATGACTTTATTCAACGAATCATAAAGATATTGGAACTTTATATTTTATTTTTGGAATCTGGGCAGGAATAGTAGGAACTTCATTAAGTTTATTAATTCGAACAGAATTAGGAAATCCTGGATCTCTAATTGGAGACGATCAAATTTATAATACTATTGTTACAGCTCATGCTTTTATTATAATTTTTTTTATAGTTATACCTATTATAATTGGAGGATTTGGAAATTGATTAGTACCTCTAATATTAGGAGCTCCTGATATAGCTTTCCCCCGAATAAATAATATAAGATTTTGATTGCTTCCCCCTTCTTTGACCCTTTTAATTTCCAGAAGAATTGTAGAAAATGGAGCAGGAACAGGATGAACTGTTTACCCTCCTTTATCTTCTAATATTGCCCACCAAGGTTCTTCTGTGGATTTAGCAATCTTTTCCCTTCATTTAGCTGGTATTTCATCTATTTTAGGAGCTATTAACTTTATTACTACAATTATTAACATACGAGTTAATAATCTTTCTTTTGATCAAATACCTTTATTTGTTTGAGCTGTAGGAATTACAGCATTATTACTTCTTTTATCTTTACCTGTTTTAGCAGGAGCTATTACTATACTTTTAACTGATCGAAATTTAAATACATCTTTTTTTGATCCTGCCGGAGGTGGGGATCCAATTCTATACCAACATTTATTTTGATTTTTTGGTCATCCAGAAGTTTATATTTTAATTTTACCAGGATTTGGTATAATTTCTCACATTATTAGTCAAGAAAGAGGAAAAAAGGAAACATTTGGGTGTTTAGGAATAATTTATGCTATAATAGCAATTGGATTACTAGGATTTATTGTATGAGCTCATCATATATTTACTGTAGGAATAGATATTGATACTCGAGCTTATTTTACCTCAGCAACTATAATTATTGCAGTACCTACTGGAATTAAAATTTTTAGTTGATTAGCAACTCTTCACGGAACTCAAATTAATTATAGTCCCTCTATATTATGAAGTTTAGGATTTGTATTTTTATTTACAGTAGGTGGATTAACGGGAGTAATTTTAGCTAATTCTTCTATTGATATTACTTTACATGATACTTATTATGTTGTAGCTCATTTTCATTATGTTTTATCAATAGGAGCAGTATTTGCAATTTTTGCAGGATTTATTCACTGATACCCTTTATTTACTGGATTAACATTAAATCCATTTTTATTAAAAATTCAATTCATTTCCATATTTTTAGGGGTAAACTTAACTTTTTTTCCTCAACATTTTTTAGGGTTAGCTGGAATACCTCGTCGATATTCTGATTATCCTGATAGTTATATTTTTTGAAATATTATTTCATCTTTTGGATCTTACATTTCTTTATTATCTCTTATAATAATAATAATAATTATTTGAGAATCTATGGTATTTCAACGAATTATTTTATTTCCTTTTAATATATCTTCATCTATTGAATGATTCCAAAACTTACCCCCAGCAGAACATTCTTATAATGAATTACCTATTTTAAGAAATTTCTAATATGACAGATTAAATGTAATGGATTTAAACCCCATTTATAAAGGATTATCCTTTTTTTAGAAATGGCAACATGATCTAATTTAAATCTTCAAAATAGAGCTTCCCCATTAATAGAACAAATTATTTTTTTTCACGATCATACTCTAATTATTTTATTAATAATTACTATTTTAGTAACCTATTTAATATTAAGATTATTTTTTAATAAATATATTAATCGATTTTTACTTGAAGAACAAATAATTGAATTAATTTGAACTATTTTACCTTCATTTACCTTAATTTTTATTGCTTTACCATCTCTTCGCTTATTATATCTTTTAGATGAATTAAATAATCCTTTAATTACTTTAAAATCAATTGGTCACCAATGATATTGAAGATATGAATATTCAGATTTTTATGATATTCAATTTGACTCCTATATAATTCAATCTCCTGAAAATAAAAATAACTTTCGATTACTAGATGTTGATAACCGAGTAGCTATCCCTATAAATAATCAAATTCGAATTTTAGTTACAGCTACTGATGTAATTCATTCATGAACTATTCCTTCTCTTGGTGTAAAAATTGATGCAAATCCTGGTCGATTAAATCAAACAAATTTTTTTATCAATCGACCAGGAATTTTTTATGGACAATGCTCAGAAATTTGTGGTGCAAATCATAGTTTTATACCTATTGTAATTGAAAGAATTAATATTAAAAATTTTATTAATTGAATTAATAATTATTCATCATTAGATGACTGAAAGTAAGTACTGGTCTCTTAAACCATTTTATAGTAATTTAACATTTACTTCTAATGATTAATTATTTATTTTATCCTTCCTTTAAAGAATTAGTTAAAAAATAACATAAATATGTCAAATTTAAATTATTATAAAACGTAAATAATATTCTTTTATTCCTCAAATAATACCAATTAATTGAATTATCTCTTTATTTTGTTTTATTTCTATTTTTATCTTATTTAATATTTTAAATTATTACATTTTTAATGTAAATAAAAAATTTATCTATAATAAAAAAAAATTAAACTTAAAAAAAAAAATAACTTGAAAATGATAACAAATTTATTTTCAATTTTTGACCCATCTACTAATTTATTAAATTTACCTTTTAATTGATTAAGAACTTTTATTGGTCTTATATTTATTCCTTTTTCTTTTTGATTAATTCCAAATCGTCATTTTATTATATGAAATATAATTATTAATAAATTACACTTCGAATTTAAAAATTTAATAGGACCAAATAGATTAAATGGATCAACATTTATTTTTATCTCACTTTTTTCTTTTGTATTATTTAATAATTTTTTAGGACTTTTCCCCTATATTTTTACTAGAACTAGTCATTTAAATATTTCATTATCAATTACATTATCCTTATGATTAAGATTTATGTTATACGGATGAATTAATAATTCTCAACATATATTCATCCATATAATTCCTCAAGGAACTCCTGGAATTTTAATACCCTTTATAGTTTTAATTGAAACAATTAGAAATATTATTCGTCCAGGAACTTTAGCTGTTCGTTTAACAGCTAATATAATTGCAGGACATCTACTTTTAACTCTTTTAAGAAGAACAGGTATTAACATACCTAATTATTTTATTATTTTTTTAATTTTAATTCAAATTTTACTATTAATTTTAGAATCAGCAGTTGCGGTTATCCAATCATATGTTATTACAATTTTAAGAACATTATATTCTAATGAAGTTAATTAACTAATTTAATGTCAAATCATAACCATCCTTACCATTTAGTAGATTATAGACCTTGACCTTTAACAGGAGCTATTGGAACAATAACTTTAGTTACAGGAATAGTAAAATGATTTCATAATTTTAATATAAATCTTTTAATTATTGGTTATTTAATTGTTATTTTAACCATATATCAATGATGACGAGATATTTGTCGAGAAGGAACTTTTCAAGGTAAACATACAATTTTTGTTTTAAAAGGTCTACGATGAGGAATAATTTTATTCATTATCTCAGAAATCTTTTTTTTTATCTCCTTTTTTTGAGCTTTTTTTCATAGAAGTTTATCCCCAAATATTGAAATTGGTATTATATGACCTCCTCAAAACATTATCCCTTTTAATCCTTTTCAAATTCCATTATTAAATACAATTATTTTAATCTCATCAGGATTAACTGTTACATGAACACATCATGCTATTATAGAAAATAATTTTTCTCAGGCAAAACAAAGATTATTAATTACTGTAATATTAGGAATTTATTTTACTATTCTACAAGCTTACGAATATAAAGAAGCTTCTTTTTCTATTTCAGACAGAATTTATGGATCAACATTTTTTATAGCAACAGGATTCCATGGATTACATGTAATTATCGGAACAATCTTCTTAATTACATGTTTTTTTCGACTTATTAATAATCATTTTTCTAATAATCATCATTTTGGTTTTGAAGCAGCAGCATGATACTGACATTTTGTTGATGTAGTATGATTATTTTTATATATTTCTATTTACTGATGAGGTAATTAATTATTTATATAATATATTTAGTATATTTGACTTCCAATCAAAAAGTTTAAAATTTTTAATATAAATAATTATCTTATTATTAAATATAACAATTATTATTACTATTATTTCTAATACTATTATAATTTTATCCATAATCTTATCAAAAAAATCCCTTAAAGACCGAGAAAAATGTTCACCATTTGAATGTGGATTTGACCCTAAATCATCAGCACGAAATCCTTTTTCATTACATTTTTTTTTAATTACAGTAATTTTTTTAATTTTTGATGTAGAAATTGCTTTAATTTTTCCTTTAATTTCTACTTTTAAAATAGTTAATTTTTTTATTTGAACAAAAACTAGTTTTTTTTTTATTATTATATTATTAATTGGCTTATATCATGAATGAAATCAAAATATATTAAATTGAACAAATTAATTTAATTTCATATTACTAGGATTTTAGTTTAAAAAAAACATTTGATTTGCATTCAAATATTATTAATTTTATTAATTTATCTTATCTTCTTTTTTTAAAAATTAAATTAATTAAAATAAGAAGCAAATTTTATTGCATTTAATTTCGACTTAAAAAAAAGAGTAAATTTTTACTCCTTATTTAAAAATATCAATTTTTAATTATTTAATAAATTATAAATTAACCCATCTAATAATTAACTATTATTCAATTAATTGAAACCAAAATAGAGGTTTATCACTGTTAATGATACCATTGAATAAAATTCCAATTAAAAATTTGAAATATATAATAATTAAGCTGCTAACTTAATTTTTAGTGATTAATCTCATTAATATTTCTTTTCTCTTTTCTTTCTTATTTCTTTTTATTTATTAATTTATTTTTTATTTATGTTTATATTTTATACGTATATATATATATATATATATATAATATTTTTATATAGTTTAAACAAAACATTACATTTTCACTGTAAAAATAAAATATAAATTTTTATAAATATTTTATAAATATTTAAAGATTTAAATAATCACCCTAATATCTTCAATATTATACTCTTTAATTTAAGCTATTTAAATAATTTATAATTAATAACACAAAAATAAACATTATTCATAAAATAAATCTAAATAAATAAATTTTTAAATTATTTATTTGAATGTATCTATTAAAAATAGAAGAATTTTTCACAATTTTATATATACCTTGACCTCTATATAACTCTCTTCAACCTATATCTATATTTTTTACTATTTTTCAACCAAAATTTAAAAAATAATAATTTAAACCATAGGTTGATAAATTAGGTATAAATCACATTAAACATAAAAATAATCTTAATTTATAAGTAACTATAAACTTATTTAAAGAATAAATTCTTATATTACTAATTAAATAACCTATAACTAAACCTAAAAAACTAACATAAAAAACTATTAATTTTAAATGTAAAGGTAAATAAATTATATAAGGATAAGAAAAAATTATTCATCTTAAAAATCTCCCAGTAATAATTCTTATAAATATTAATATAAATATTCTTTTTATTATAATATAATCTTCATCATATAAATTATAAACCTTTAATAAATTAAAATCATTTACTATTAAATATATTAATAAACGAATTGTATAATACATTGTTAAACCTGTAGATATATAATATAAATAAAAAATTATTATATTTAAATTTCTTATCACAACTATTTCTAAAATTAAATCCTTAGAATAAAACCCAGCCAAAAAGGGAATCCCACATAAAGCTAAATTAGAAATATTTAAACACAAAGAAGTCAAAGGAATATAAAATCTTAAACCACCTATAAATCGAATATCCTGATTATCATTTATCATATGAATAATAACACCAGCACATATAAATAATAAAGCTTTAAATATTGCATGAGTCAATAAATGAAAAAAAGCTAAATCAGATAATCCTATGCTTAAAATTCTTATTATTAATCCTAATTGTCTTAGTGTAGAAAGAGCAATAATTTTTTTTAAATCAAACTCATAATTTGCAGAAATCCCTGATATAAATATAGTTAAACCTGCTAATAATAACAATAATTTTAAAAAAAATATCTCAATTAATAAATTATTAAATCGAATTAACAAATAAACCCCAGCAGTAACTAAAGTTGAAGAATGAACTAAAGCAGAAACTGGAGTAGGAGCTGCTATAGCAGCTGGTAACCAAGATCTAAAAGGAATTTGAGCTCTTTTAGTTATTGCAGCAATAATAATTATTAAACTAATAACCTGTATAGAAAAATCATTACTCATAAAATTCAAATAAAAAATATAATTTCAACTACCATAATTTAATATTCAACTAATAACCATTAAAATAAAAACATCTCCAATTCGATTAGACAAAGCTGTTAATATCCCAGCATTATAAGATTTTAAATTTTGATAATAAATAACTAAACAATAAGAAACTAAACCTAATCCATCTCAACCCAATAAAATTCTAATAATATTAGGACTAATAATCAATAAAATTATAGATAAAATAAACAATAAAACTAAAATAATAAAACGATTTAAATTTAATTCAGAATATATATAACTCTTTCTATAATAAATAACAGAAGAAGAAATTAAAGAAACAAACATTATAAATAATAAAGATATTCAATCCAATAAAATAGATATAGTAATACTCAATGAATTAAAAGAAATTAATTCCCACTCCATAAAAATAACCATATTATTTATAATAAAATAAATCATAAAAAAAAAATTTATTAAACAAAAAAAAAACAAAAAAAAAAATCTAATAAAGCAAATAGAAAATTTTTTATCAATAACCTAAAATGATTAACACATCATATTTTTGAATCCACAAATCAATATTTTAATTAAATTATTTAAGTAAAATCAAATTATAAAATAATCAATTTTTAAAATTAAAACATTTAAAGGAATTCAATGTAATATTAATAATAAATATTCTCGACTTACCCCTCCATAAAATCTATATAAACCTATATTAAATTTTCCATGTTGAGTATAAGAATATAAATATAAACTATATCTAGCTCTAAAAAAAGAAATTAATATTAACATAATTATAGTAATTCAGGATCATCTAACTAATCTATTAATTAATCTAATTTCTCCCATTAAATTTAAAGAAGGGGGAGCTGCTATTGTTGAAGATAATAATAAAAATCACCATAATCTTATAGAAGGTATAAAATTTATTATACCCTTATTTAATATTAATCTTCGTCTATGTAAACGTTCATAATTAATATTTGCTAAACAAAATATACCAGACGAACATAATCCATGACCAATTATTAAAACATATCTACCTAAATAACCTCAATAATTTATAGTTATAATACCCCCAATTACTATTCCTATATGAGCTACTGAAGAATAAGCAATTAATGATTTTATATCAATTTGACATAAGCATTTTAATCTAATATAAAATCCTCCTACTAATCTAATAATAATTCATATAAAATTTAACTTAAAAGAAATTCTTTGCATAAAAATTAAAACTCGTAAAAGACCATAACCCCCTAATTTTAATATAATTCCAGCTAAAATTATTGAACCTGATACAGGAGCTTCAACATGAGCTTTAGGTAATCACAAATGAACAAAATATATCGGTATCTTAACTAAAAAAGCTATAATTATTGAAAAATATAAAATATATAAATTAAAATCATAAAATTTTATAAAATAAATTATCATACAATTTTTCTCATTAAAAACATAAAAAATACCCAATAATAAAGGTAAAGATACAAATAAAGTATAAAATAATAAATATATACCTGCCTGAATTCGCTCAGGTTGATAACCTCAACCAACAATTAAAATTAAAGTAGGAATTAAACTCCCCTCAAAAAATAAATAAAATATAAATAAATTAAGAGTAGAAAAAGTTAAATATAATATTATTAATAAAAAAAGAATATTAAGCAAAAAAAAATTGACATAAAAATTATAATTAAATAATCTTCCTCTAGCTAAAATTATTAATGAACAAATTCAAATTCTTAACAAAACTAAGCCATAAGAAATTATATCCCACCCCATTATATATCTTAAATTACAATAATTTATAATACTAATTGTTAAATTTATTAATAAAAATATTATAAAAAATAAAAATATTTGTACCATTCAAAATATATTTTTTTTAAAACATAAAGGAATTATAAAAATTAATAAAAAAAAAATTTTTATCATAAAATTTTATAATAAATTAAAACTTTGAAAATAATCATTTCCATATCTACGAATTATAGAAACTAAAATTGAAATTCCTAAAGCTCCCTCACATACTGAAAAAACTAAAAAAACTATTAATATATATATATCAAATTCAATATTTATTAAATAAATTATTATTCTCAAAAAAATACTTAATACAATAAATTCTAATCTTAATAAAATAATTAATAAATGTTTATGTTTAGAAACAAAAATTATATTTCCAATTATAAATATTAAAAAAATAATAAGTATTATATTTGACATTAATAGTTTTTATAGTTTAAAACTAAAACATTGGTCTTGTAAATCAAAAATAATATATATAATTTAAAAACTTCAAAGAAAAAGAGTTTCTTTATCAATAATCTCCAAAATTATTATTTTTTTTTTAAACTATTCTTTGAAATAACAAAAATATTTTTATCTATAATTATAATTATAATTTCTTTTATTATATTTTTTCTTAAACATCCTCTTTCTATAGGACTAATAATTTTAATTCAAACTTTATTGACTTGTTTATTATCAGGATTAATTATTCATACTTATTGATTTTCCTACATTTTATTCCTAACATTTTTAGGGGGTTTATTAGTTTTATTTATTTATGTATCAAGTATTGCATCTAATGAATTATTTAAATTCAATATAAAAAATAAATTTTTATTTTTTAGTATATGTATTATTATCTTAACTATAAGAATTTTATTTAAAAATAATTTAACTTGAATAAATTTATATACTAATTCATTTGAAATAAATAATTTATTTAATTATTTTTTATTCTTTAACAATGAAAATAATTTAAATTTAAGCAAATTATACAATGAATATAATTATTTTTTAATAATTATATTAGTTATTTACTTATTTATTACTTTAGTAACAGTAGTTAAAATTACTAATATTTTTTACGGTCCTTTACGTTCTTTTAATTAAATGAAATTTTAAACTTAACACAAATGATAATTAAATTTAAAGCTTTACGAAAAACTCATCCAATTATCAAAATTATTAATAATTCATTAATTGATTTACCAAGTCCATCTAATATTTCAAGATGATGAAATTTTGGATCCCTTCTTGCTTTATGTTTAATCACCCAAATTTTAACAGGATTATTTTTAACAATATATTATACAGCCAATATTGAATTAGCATTTTACAGTGTAAATTATATTTGTCGAAATGTAAATTATGGGTGATTAATTCGAACTCTTCATGCTAATGGAGCATCATTTTTTTTTATTTGTATTTATTTACATATTGGTCGAGGAATTTATTATGAATCCTTTAATCTAAAATATACCTGAATAGTCGGAATTATTATTTTATTTACTTTAATAGCAACCGCATTTATAGGTTATGTATTACCTTGAGGTCAAATATCCTTTTGAGGAGCTACAGTTATTACAAATCTTTTATCAGCTATCCCTTATTTAGGAACCATAATAGTACAATGAATTTGAGGGGGATTTGCAGTTGATAATGCAACCTTAACTCGTTTTTACTCATTTCATTTTTTATTCCCTTTTATTATCTTAGCCTTAACTATAATTCATTTATTATTTCTACATCAAACTGGCTCTAACAACCCTTTAGGAATTAACAGAAATATAGATAAAATTCCTTTTCATCCATTTTTTACTTTTAAAGATATAATTGGATTTATTATTTTATTATTTTTATTATTAATATTAACTTTAACAAACCCATATTTAATAGGAGACCCTGATAATTTTATTCCTGCTAACCCTTTAGTAACTCCTGTACATATTCAACCAGAATGATATTTTTTATTTGCATATGCTATTTTACGATCTATCCCTAACAAATTAGGAGGAGTTATTGCTTTAGTTATATCAATTTTAATCCTAGTTATTCTTCCATTTACTTTTAATAAAAAAATTCAAGGAATCCAATTTTATCCAATTAATCAATTTTTTTTTTGAATCATAGTATCAACAGTAATTTTATTAACTTGAATTGGAGCACGACCAGTAGAAAACCCATATATTATTACAGGACAACTACTAACTTGTTTATATTTTTTATATTTTATCATAAATCCTTTAATTAATAAAATTTGAGATAAATTAATTTTTAATTATTAAATTAATGAGCTTGAATAAGCATTTGTTTTGAAAACTTAAGAAAGAATTAAATAATTCTATTAATTTAATTAATTTTAATATTTAAAAATTAAGTACTAAAAAAATATTAAATTAACTCACTATAATAAAAAAATTTTTACCCCAACAAATAATAATAAAAAATTTAAAGAAACAGGTAAATAAACTTTTCAAGATAAATATATTAATTTATCATAACGATAACGAGGTAATGTCCCACGAACTCAAATAAATAAAAAAGAAATAAAAATTAATTTTAAATAAAACATTAAATTTAAATTATAGCCCCCTAAATAAATTAATCTAAATATTAATCTTATAAATAAAATTCTAGAATATTCAGCTAAAAAAATTAACGCAAATCCCCCTCTTCTATATTCGATATTAAACCCTGAAACTAATTCTCTTTCCCCTTCTGCAAAATCAAATGGAGTACGATTAGTCTCAGCTAATCTTGAAGACAATCAACATAATCTTAAAGGAAATATTAAAAATAAAAATCAAATTATTATTTGATATTCTATAAATTTAATTAAATTAAAATCTATAACTATAATAATACAAGATATTAAAATTAAACTTAATCTAACTTCATAAGAAATAGTTTGAGCTACTGAACGTAAAGACCCTAATAAAGCATAATTTGAATTTGAAGATCAACCAGCAACTATAACTATATAAACCCCTAAACTAGTACAACATAAAAAAAATAAAATTCCTAAATTAAATCTAACTATATTAAAATAATAAGGTATTAAAATTCAAATTATCAAAGATAAAATAAATCTTAAAATAGGAGAAAAATAATAAGATATATAATTAGAATATAATAAATAAGTTTGCTCCTTAGAAAATAATTTAATAGCATCTGAAAAAGGTTGTAATAACCCTATAAAACCTATTTTATTAGGTCCTTTTCGAATTTGAATGTATCCTAAAATTTTACGTTCCAATAAAGTTAAAAAAGCAACTCTAATTAAAACCCCAATAATTAAAATTAATATACCAATAAAAATACTCATATAATCAAATAATATCATTTACTATATATATAATTATTTTATATATTCATGACTTCTAAAATCATTACATTTTTTCTGTCAAAATAGTTTTAACTACTTACTAAACATACAAATGTATAAATTAAATTAATAAAATTCTTCTATATAAATTATAATTTAAATATTTAATCCTTTCGTACTAAAATATTTTAATTTTTTAAAGATAGAAACCAACCTGGCTTACACCGGTTTGAACTCAGATCATGTAAGATTTTAATGATCGAACAGATCAAAATTTTAAACTTCTGCATTTAAATTTTATCTTAATCCAACATCGAGGTCGCAAACTCTTTTTTCTATATGAACTAAAAAAAAAAATTACGCTGTTATCCCTAAGGTAATTTTTTCTTTTAATCATAATCTATGGATCATTTTCTCATAAATCAATGTTTTATTTTTAAAAAAAGTTTTATTAATTTTTTTATCACCCCAATAAAATAATTAAAATAATTTTCAATGAAAATTAATATAAAAATATAATTAAATTAAATATAAAACTCTATAGGGTCTTCTCGTCTTTTAAATTTATTTTAGCTTTTTAACTAAAAAATTAAATTCTAAATATAAAAAAGAGACAGTTTATATTTCATCAAATCTTTCATACAAGTCTTCAATTAAAAGACTAATGATTATGCTACCTTTGTACAGTCAATATACTGCAGCCCTTTAATAATTAAATCAGTGGGCAGATTCGACTTTAAATTATAATCAAAAAGACATGTTTTTGATAAACAAGTGAATATAAATATTTGCCGAATTCCTTTTTTCTACTTTTAAAATATTTTAATTTTAAATATTTTTTTTTAATTACAATCATTAATTAAATAAATATAAATTAAAATATAAATTATTAAAAATATTAAATTATCAATTAATATTTAATTTTAATTATAAATAATTTATAAAATTAAATAAAACAATTTTATACTAATTTTATCATTATATCTAATTTTATTAAATTAAAAATTATTTTTTTATAAAAAATTAAAAATTTTATTAAAAATTTTATTAAAAATAAAATTTTTTATAAAAAAATATAATTTATAAACAATATAAATTTTAAAAATTTTAAATAAAATATAATAAACCTTATAATAATTTAATTTAAAGATTATCCCTTAAAATATTAAATTTTTTTTTTAATAAATTAATTTTAATTAATTTATTAAAAAAAAAAATTCTAAATTAAACCTATTTCTAAAAAAACTAGATATATTTAAAAACGATTAACATATCATTTCAAATTAACTATTAAAAATATTTATGAAACAATAACTTTTATAATTAATTATCTCTTTTAAATTCGAGAATTTTTTAATAAAAAAAAAATTATTAATAAACTCTGATACACAAGATACAACAAATTAAATTTACTTAATTAATAATTAATTTTCAATTATTTCAAAATTCCCCTACAATACTACTTCCCTATAAAATAATAAATTTTTTCTATAAAATATACTTTAACCCCCATTAAAATATATTAAAAATTTTTTTATTATTATTTATTTAATTAATTCTACCCCATTCAAATTAATTAAATTTATAATTTCTTTCCAATGTAAATGAAATACTTAACAAGCTCTAATTTGTCTTTCTAGAAACACTTTCCAGTACTTCTACTTTGTTACGACTTATTCCAATTTTTAAATGAAAGCGACGGGCAATATGTACATATTTTAATTTTTAATCATTTTAATAAATTAAATAAAATTACATTTAAATCCACCTTCAAATACTTTTACAAAATAATATTCATCTAAATAAATTTATTGTAATCCATTATATTCTTAATTATAATCTGCATCTTGATCTGAATTAATTTAAATTAATAATTTTTAAATATTATTTTCATTTAAAAATATTTTTTTAACAACGATATACAAAATAAAAAAAATTAAGTAAATTTATTCGTGGATTATCAATTATTAAACAGATTCCTCTAAATGAACTAAAATACCGCCAAATTACTTAAGTTTCAATAATTAAATATATTTACTATTTTAGTATTATAATTTAAATTTTTAATAATAGGGTATCTAATCCTAGTCTATAAATAAATTTATTAAATCATAATTTAAAAATAAATTTTAATTAAATTAAAATTTCACTTAATAATTCAATATTTAATTTTAAGAAAAAATTATTAATTATATACTGAAAAAATTTATCTCAATTTTCGTATAACCGCAACTGCTGGCACAAAATTTGTTATTAACTTTAATATAACTAAATCTTAATTTCTTAAATTTTTAATATTATTTACTACAATAAATTTTAATTATTATTAAAATAATTAAAAATTCATACTAAAATTTGCATGTAAAACAAATTATAAATAAACCTTAAAAATCATAAATTTTTATCTATATGTAAAAAATTTACTATAGATTTTTTAATAGTAAAATTTTTTTTTTTTTTTTTCTTTTATACTAACTCATTTTTCTTAATATTAATTTTAAATAACAATAATCACTTAATTTATTATTATTCTAATGTAAAAAATAAAATATTAAAATAATTAATATTAATTAAATAATAAATTTAATTAATTAATATATATATATATATAATTAAATATTTTATATATTTTTAAATTAAAAAAATTTAAATAAAAATATTATTAATATTAAATATTTAATATATTTAAATAAAAGAATTTTCTTTTAAATAACTACTATGACCATTTTTAATAATTTTTATATTAAATATAAAAAAAAAATTAACGGAGGAATAAAATAAATAAAATTATTAAAAATATTAAAAATAAATTTAATAAATATCATAAATTTATAATAATTTTTTTAAAATTAATTCAATTAATTATTAATTATTTAAA